GCTTGGGAAACGGGTTGATTATTCGGGGCGTTCTGTCATTGTCGTAGGTCCATCACTTTCATTACATAGATGTGGATTGCCCCGCGAAATAGCAATAGAACTTTTCCAGACATTTCTAATTCGTGGTCTAATTCGAAAACATTTTGCTTCGAACATAGGAATTGCTAAGAGTAAAATTCGGGAAAAAGAACCGATTGTATGGGAAATACTTCAGGAAGTTATGCAGGGACATCCCGTATTGCTGAATAGAGCGCCTACTCTGCATAGATTAGGTATACAAGCATTCCAACCCATTTTAGTAGAGGGGCGTGCTATTTGTTTGCATCCATTAGTTTGTAAAGGATTCAATGCAGACTTTGATGGGGATCAAATGGCTGTTCATGTGCCTTTATCTTTAGAAGCTCAAGCAGAAGCTCGTTTACTTATGTTTTCTCATACGAACCTCTTGTCTCCGGCTATTGGGGATCCAATTTCTGTACCAACTCAAGATATGCTTATTGGACTTTACGTATTAACGAGTGGGAATCGTCTAGGTATTTATTCAAAAAGGTATAATCCATGGAATTGCAGAAATTCTAAAAATGAAAGAATTCTAGATAATAACTATGAGTATACGAAAAAAAAAGAACCTTTTTTTTGTAATTCCTATGATGCAATTGGAGCTTATCAACAGAAAAGAATAAACTTCGATAGTCCTTTGTGGCTCCGGTGGCGGCTAGATCAACGCATTATTTCGTCAAGAGAGGTTCCTATCGAAGTTCACTACAAATCTTTGGGTACCTATCATGAAATTTATGGGCATTATCTAGTAGTAAGAAGTAAAAAAAAAGAAATTCGTTCTATATACATTCGAACCACTGTTGGTCATATTTCTTTTTATCGAGAAATAGAAGAAGCTATACAAGGTTTTTGCCGGGCCTATTCATATGATATCTAATCAATTCATATGATATCTAATCATATAGATGGTTGATATCTAAGATAAGCAAATTTATGATACCGGTGTAAATTTAGGTCTTCGTGGTTTAACTAGCATCATATTTTTTCAATTTCTATGCAAATCAAGATAAAGAAAAGGAAGTTTTCCAAGCATTGACTCAAACCCATTGTTGAACCGAATCCCACTGAGTGGAATATGGAGGTACTTATGGCAGAACGGGCCAATCTAGTCTTTCACAATAAAATGATAGGTGGAACTGCCATTAAACGACTTATTAGCAGATTAATAGATCACTTCGGAATGGCATATACATCACATATCCTGGATCAAGTAAAGACTCTGGGATTCCGTCAAGCTACGGCTACATCCATTTCATTAGGAATTGATGACCTTTTAACAATACCTTCTAAAGGATGGCTAGTCCAAGATGCTGAACAACAAAGTTTGATTTTGGAAAAACATCATCATTATGGGAATGTACATGCGGTAGAAAAATTACGCCAATCCATTGAGATATGGTATGCTACAAGTGAATATTTGAGACAAGAAATGAATCCTAATTTTAGGATGACCGACCCCTTTAATCCAGTCCATATAATGTCTTTTTCGGGAGCTAGAGGAAATGCATCTCAAGTACACCAATTAGTAGGTATGAGAGGATTAATGTCAGATCCACAAGGACAAATGATTGATTTACCTATTCAAAGCAATTTACGCGAAGGGCTATCTTTAACAGAATATATAATTTCTTGCTATGGAGCCCGTAAAGGGGTTGTAGATACTGCTGTACGAACATCGGATGCTGGATATCTTACACGCAGACTTGTTGAAGTAGTTCAACACATTGTTGTACGTCGAACAGATTGTGGTACCATTCGAGGAATTTCGGTGAATACCCAGAATGGAATGATGCCGGAAAGAATTTGGATACAAACATTAATTGGTCGTGTATTAGCAGACGATATATACAGAGGTTCACGATGCATTGCTGTCCGAAATCAAGATATTGGAATTGGACTTATCAATAGATTGAAAACCTTTCAAAGACAACCAATATCTATACGAACCCCCTTTACCTGTAGGAATACATCTTGGATCTGCCGATTGTGTTATGGCCAAAGTCCTACTCATGGCCACTTGGTGGAATTAGGAGAAGCTGTAGGTATTATTGCGGGCCAATCCATTGGAGAACCGGGCACTCAACTAACATTAAGAACTTTTCATACTGGCGGAGTATTCACAGGGGGTACTGCAGAACATGTGCGAGCACCTTATAATGGAAAAATTAAATTCAATGAGGATTTGGTTCATCCTACACGTACACGTCACGGGCATCCTGCTTTTCTATGTTATATAGACTTATATGTAACTATTGAAAGTGGTGATATTATACATAATGTGACTATTCCACCAAAAAGTTTTCTATTAGTTCAAAATAATCAATATGTAAAGTCAGAACAAGTGATTGCCGAGATTCGCGCAGGAGCATACACTTTGAATTTAAAAGAAAAGGTTCGGAAACATGTCTATTCTGACTTAGAAGGAGAAATGCATTGGAGTACCGATGTGTACCATGCATCAGAATTTAGATATAGTAATGTCCATATCTTACCAAAAACAAGTCATTTATGGATATTATCAGGAAGATCATACAGGTCCGGTTCAGTCTCTTTTTCACTCCGAAAAGATCAAGATCAAATGAACATTCATTATCTTTCTACTGGAGAAAGAAATATTTGTAACCTTTTAGTAAGTACTGATCAAGTAAGACATAAATTATTTCGTTTCAATCCTTCTGATAAAAAAGAAAGAAGGATCCCATATTATTCAATATTGAATCAAATCATATGGATAGATCATTGTCATTTTATACATCCTGCTATTTTCCATGATACTACGGATTTATTAGCAAAGAGGCGAAGAAATAGATTCATCATTCCATTTCCATTCCAATCGATTCAAGAACGAGACAAAGAACTAATGTTAGCTTCCAGTATCTCGATTGAAATACCAATCAATGGTATTTTTCGTAGAAATAGTATTCTTGCTTATTTCGATGATCCTCAATACCGAACACAGAGCTCGGGAATTACTAAATATAGGACTATAGGTATAAATTCCATTTTTAAAAAAGAGGATTTTTTAATTGAGTATCAAGGAATTAAAGAATTTAAGCCAAAATACCAAATCAAAGTAGATCGATTTTTTTTCATTCCCGAGGAAGTGCATATTTTACCAGAATCTTCTTCCATAATGGTACGGAACAATAGTATCGTTGAAGTAGATACACCAATCACTTTAAATATAAGAAGTCGAGTAAGGGGATTGGTCCGAGTGGAGAAGAAAAAAAAAAAGATTGAATTAAAAATATTTTCCGGGGGTATCTATTTTCCCGGCGAAATGGATAAGATATCTCGACACAGTGCCATCTTGATACCACCCAGAACAGTAAAAAAAAATTCAAAAGAATCAAAAAAAATGAAAAATTGGATCTATGTCCAATGGATCACAATTACAAAAAAAAAATATTTTGTTTTGGTCCGACCCGTAATTTTATATGAAATAGGGGATGGTATCAATTTAGTAAAACTTTTTTCCCAAGATATGTTCCAAGAAAGAGATAATCTGGAACTTAAAGTTATTAATTATATTCTTTCTGGAAATGGAAAATCAATTAGGGGAATTCCTGATACAAGTATTCAAGTAGTTCGGACTTCTTTAGTCTTAAATTGGGATCAAGACAAAAAATTTTCTTCTATCGAAAATGCGCATGCTTCTTTTGTTGAAGTAAGTATAAATGGTTTGGTTAGATATTTCTTAAGAATTGACTTAGTGAAATCCCATATTTCATATATACGAAAAAGGAAGAATCCGCCCGGTTCAGGATTTATCTTGGATAATGAGTCGGATCGGACCAACATCAATCCATTTTTTTCTATGGATTCGAAGGAAAAAATTCAACAATCACTTAGCCAAAATCACGGGACTATTCGTGTGTTGTTGAATAGAAATGAGAAATGCCGATCTTTGATAATTTTGTCATCATTTAATTGTTTTCAAATACGACCATTCAACGATGCAAAATATTACAATGGGATAAAAGAAGGAATTAATCAAATTCAAAGAAATCCTATAATTCCAATTAATAATTCGTTAGGTCCTTTAGGAATAGCCCTTCAAGTTGCAAATTTTTATTTTTATCGTTTAAAAACTCATAATCAGATATCGATAAATAAAAATTTGCAACTTGACAAATTAAAGGAAACTTTTCAAGTATTAAAATATTATTTAATGGACGAAAACGAGAGAATTTATAAACCTGATCTATATAGTAACATCGTTTTAAATCCATTCTATTTGAATTGGCATTTTCTCCATCATAATTATTGTGAAAAAACGTTTACAAAAATTAGTCTTGGGCAATTTATTTGCGAAAATGTATGTATAGTTCAAACGAAAAATGCTCCACACCTAAAATCGGGTCAAGTTCTAACTATTAAAATGGATTCTGTAGGAATAAGATCGGCTAACCCTTATTTGGCGACTCCGGGAGCAACTGTTCATGGCCATTATGGAGAAATACTTTCTGAAGGAGATATATTAGTTACATTTATATATGAAAAATCGAGATCAGGTGATATAACACAAGGTCTTCCAAAAGTAGAACAGGTATTAGAAGTTCGTTCGATTGATTCAATATCGCTGAACCTAGAAAAGAGAGTTGATACTTGGAACGGGCGTATAACAAGAATTCTTGGCATTCCTTGGGGATTCTTGATTGGTGCTGAGCTAACTATAGCGCAAAGTCGTATTTCTTTGGTTAATAAAATTCAAAAAGTTTATCGATCCCAGGGAGTTCATATCCATAATAGACATATAGAAATCATTGTGCGTCAAATAACATCAAAAGTATTGGTTTCAGAAGATGGAATGTCTAATGTTTTTTCGCCCGGTGAACTAATTGGATTGTTGCGAGCCGAACGAGCTGGGCGTGCCTTAGAAGAGGCGATTTGCTATCGAGTTCTATTATTGGGAATAACAAAAACATCTCTGAATACTCAAAGTTTCATATCTGAAGCAAGTTTTCAAGAAACTGCTAGAGTTTTAGCAAAAGCCGCTCTCCGGGGTCGCATAGATTGGTTGAAAGGTCTGAAAGAGAACGTTGTTTTAGGGGGAATGATACCAGTTGGTACCGGATTCAAAAGAAAAATGCACCGTTCAAAGCCAAAGCAATATAACAAGATTACCTTGGAAACAAAAAAAAAGAATTTATTCGAGGACAAAATGAGAGATATTTTGTTTCACCACAGAGAATTCTTTTTTTTTGTTTCCAAGAATTTATGTGATACATCAGAGCAATCTAGGATTAAATAATTCCTAAAATAATGATTCTTAGGGCGGATTCATCTCCGGTCATTTTATTTTGTAATAAAAGAAAGGTAATAAATAGAATAATCATATTAAATAGAAAAAAAAATGGCCCGATCATGTATCAATGGCCAATCTTCGGTAGAAGGGAAGGTTCCTTCGGAACACTTATTTATTTCTATTTCAGTATACCGGGTCTCTTTTTTTCATTTCAAAAAACTTTTGAAATGAAAGAAAAGTGTGGGGATAAATATAAATGAAAAAAAGATATTGGAACATAATTTTGGAAGAGATGATGGAAGCAGGAGTTCATTTTGGCCACGGTACTAGAAAATGGAATCCTAAAATGTCACCTTATATATCTGCAAAGCGTAAGGGTATTCATATTACAAATCTTATTAGAACTGCTCGGTTTTTATCAGAAGTTTGTGATTTAGTTTTTGATGCAGCAAGTAGGGGGAAACAATTCTTAATTGTTGGTACCAAAAAAAAAGCAGCTGATTCAGTAGCGCGGGCTGCAATAAGAGCTCGGTGTCATTATGTTAATAAAAAATGGCTCGGCGGTATGTTAACGAATTGGTATACTACAGAAACACGACTTCACAAATTCAGGGACTTGAGAACGCAACAAAAGACGGGGAGACTCCATTTTTTTCCAAAAAGGGATGCCGCTATATTGAAGAGACAATTAGCTCATTTGGAAACATATCTTGGCGGCATTAAATATATGACGGGGTTACCGGATATTGTAATAATCGTCGATCAACAAGAAGAATATACGGCTCTTCTAGAATGTATAACTTTGGAAATTCCAACAATTTGTTTAATCGATACAAATTGTGACCCGGACCTCGCCGATATTTCGATTCCAGCTAATGATGATGCTATAGCCTCAATTCGATTAATTCTTAACAAATTAGTATTTGCAATTTGTGAGGGTCGTTCTAGCTATATACGAAATTCTTGATTAATAATAAGATAAATAAATTATTGGATTTGGTTGGAGGGATTCGTAGATTTATGGAATCGGTTACTCTACTAGTAAGAAATTGCACGAAAAATCAAACTATAAAAAGAACAAACGAAAATTTTATGTGATTAGTCGTAGTATTCAAAATCAAAAATGAAAGTAGACAAGTCAAAAAGGAAAGGAGATGTTTGAATAAAAATAATTCCCTTTCAAGTTCTTATTTTTTTTTAGAGGGCAGGACAATATGAATGTTTTATTATGTTCTATCAACACATTAAAAAGATTATACGATATATCCGCTGTGGAAGTAGGTCAACATTTCTATTGGCAAATAGGGAGTTTCCAAGTACATGCCCAAGTACTTATTACTTCTTGGGTTGTAATTGCTATCTTATCAGTTTCAGCCATTCTAGTTATTCGAAATCTGCAAACCATTCCCACTTTCGGTCAAAATTTCTTTGAATATGTTCTTGAATTCATTCGAGATGTGAGCAAAACTCAGATTGGAGAAGAATATGGTCCATGGGTTCCTTTTATTGGAACTATGTTTCTATTTATTTTTGTTTCTAATTGGTCAGGGGCTCTTTTGCCTTGGAAAATAATACAATTACCTCATGGGGAGTTAGCTGCACCCACAAATGATATAAATACTACCGTTGCATTAGCTTTACTTACATCTGTTGCATATTTCTATGCGGGTCTTTCAAAAAAAGGACTAGCTTATTTTAGTAAATATATCCAACCAACTCCAATCCTTTTACCGATTAACATCTTAGAAGATTTCACAAAACCCTTATCGCTTAGTTTTCGACTTTTCGGAAATATATTAGCCGATGAATTAGTAGTTGTTGTTCTTGTTTCTTTAGTACCTTTAGTAGTTCCTATACCTGTCATGTTCCTTGGATTATTTACAAGCGGTATTCAAGCTCTAATTTTTGCTACTTTAGCTGCGGCTTATATAGGTGAATCCATGGAAGGCCATCATTGACTAGTTTTCTAAAAAATAGTCTTTTTCGTTTAGTTTGCCACACATATACTGCGGCTCAAGATAATCTACTTAGTAGACATCAATAAATAAATAGATATAGAAATAGAAAGGATTATCGGAAAATTGTAGAAAAAAAATAGGAAAAAATCTATTTAAAAGATCTTTTTCCTATTTTTCCTAAAAATACTTTTTGTTTTACCATTTTTAACTTTCCTCCAATAAATAATCTTTTTCTTCTTGTTGTATTTTATTTATTTCATTTTAACATAATAAATACTATTTCATATTTATTATTATATTCTTTAATAATATTATATATAATTCGATTAGCATATATTAATATATATTAGCATATATTAGTATATATTAGATATTAGAAATAAAAAGAAATAAAAAATTAAGAGCTATAATTATGTATGATATTTACGTTTACGACGTGTGATAAAAAGATACTATATCGAAATAGAAGAGATTCCCGTTTCATTCACATTTAATTCAACGATTGACTAAAAGAGAATTAAAAAAAAATTACATTTCGATCACTCAAATTCCAATATTTCTATGCAACAATAATAAAGCCTAACGAATTTATTTAGATTGATTGTATCCATATGGGATAATAATAAAAGGGGGGAAGAAGGGCTTTCGAAAAAAAAAAGATAAAAAAATAGAGTAGAGGTGGGGGGTCAAACTGGATGTATATAATCTGATCACTATAAGACAACTCTTTCTTTGTTTTGGAGATTTCAAAGAATGATTTTAGAATTCAATTGAATCTAAAACACAAATAATTGGTTTACAGCATAGAAGAAACCCATGTATATGTGATATTATATACGGTTAGTTATATATGAACTAACCGTATATCTAAAATTGCCCCACTATTACGGTAAATTTCTATAGATAGAAAAAACAAAGCCCTTCCATTTCATCTCTAATTGTGAATTGAATATTCAATCACTAAAGAAATTCAATAAAAAAACGAAGAATACAAAGAATGGTTCCAAATTTAAGGTAAGATAAGAACAAAGGTTATACAGATTCATAAAAAAACTACGTAGGTAGAGACGAAAAAAGAAATCTCGAAGTAATTCGTGTAGTTCCATAACTATAACTATTTTTCAATTCGGAATTCTTCTTAATTACTTTAACGGAATAAATCTTGGTAATTGAATAATTAAGTCATAATTTATTGGTTGATTATATCATTAACTATTTCTTTATTTTATATTTAGGTTACGAGGAAATTATCATGAATCCAATTATTTCTGCTGCTTCCGTTATTGCTGCTGGGTTGGCCGTAGGGCTTGCTTCTATTGGACCTGGGGTTGGTCAAGGCACTGCTGCAGGGCAAGCTGTAGAAGGGATTGCACGACAACCAGAGGCAGAGGGAAAAATAAGGGGTACTTTATTGCTTAGTCTGGCTTTTATGGAAGCTTTAACAATTTATGGGCTGGTTGTAGCATTAGCTCTTTTATTTGCTAATCCTTTTGTTTAATCCTAAAAAAAAATAGAAAAATAAAAAAAATACATATCCTTTTTTCCGTGGACTTGCTTTGCTGGTCGTTCTTTTTCGAATTCTATTAAGATTTCACACTCCTATAATTATATATCTGTTCGGATAAGAACACAGGGGAAGGACTAATTCAAGGCTGAAGAATTTACATACTGATTCGCCTTCTTTCTTCTCTTTTTTAGTCCAATGAACCCCCTTTTTTTTAAGAAAATTTTTCGAAAGTGTAAAAACTATAGAGATTTTGCAATTGACATAAGAACTGGTATCTAATTCTAATAAGTATCATTCTTATAGGGAATCTTCCAATTGATTGACCAATTCAAATAATATATATTAAGATTCTTATTATTATATTATTTTTGATTAATATTTTAAATTACTAATAATTAACATTAATTATTAGTAAGTTATAGTAAAGAATGAAATTTTTATTATATATATTTATAATAGGAATCGTAGAAAGATAATTAGTCTATTCATAATAGGAGATGAGATCATATGAAAAATATAACCCATTCTTTCCTTTGTTTGGGCTACTGGCCATCCGCCGGAAGTTTCGGGTTTAATACCGATATTTTAGCAACAAATCCAATAAATCTGAGTGTAGTGTTAGGTGTATTGGTTTTTTTTGGAAAGGGAGTGTGTGCGAGTTGTTTATTTCAAAGAATAGATTGGATCCAGCCAAACTGCACTTTTTCATTATAACTAAGAAAATGTGCATAATCCCGCGAATTACTTCTGAATTAATTAAATTTTTTCAATAATTTAAGAAAAAAATATTTAAGAACCATAGCATTTCGTGATTTATTGGTAAATCCACTTTGATTCTCTATTAACCAATAATTTTGGACTATTACCATGGTTAAAGTGAATAGTTTGAAGTCTATACGCAGTGTAGTACTCTTTCTACCACTATGTTAATACAGAAATGAAATGGTTTCAATAAAATTATTAGAATTTTTTTCGATATAGAACACTCATGTCGATAAAATGACTTGAATCCCCTTTACGGCGAGAAATTGAAAAAACAGGTGAATTTAACCCTTCCTTTTATGCAATGCGTAATCGATGACCTATGTATAAATTAATAAGAATTCTTTGGATTTGAAGAAAAAAAACAACTTTGCTGACATATATTTGTTTGGTCAGAAGAGTCCTCCAAATATTCTGGTCTTATATTGGTAATTCTTTTCAATATTTTAAAAAATATAAATAGAG